GGCTTTAATTGTTGCCATAAGTATTTCTTAATTCTTTTTTTTCTTCAAAAAAAAAAAAAAAAATAATGTGCCTACAGTAAAAGGACTAATCAGTTATTTCTTTCATCGCTCCAAACATGCCAATATTGGCACTAATGGTACGTAAATGTAACTCCTTGTTCAAACAACTATTCAGAGTTCCGAGCGCTCCTTGTAAAGCTTGTTGGAAAACCCGTTGTCGGACTTGATTAATTGCTCTTTGTTGTTCAAAATGAATGGTTTCATTTTTGTAATTTTCTAATTGATCCAAAGTCTTATAAGTTGAATTAATCAAATTGAATTTTTCTCGTTCTATCTCAGAGTATCCATTCACTCGAAACTGATCTGCTTCTATTTCTATTTTTCGTAACCGGGCCCGGGCTTTTTCCAGCCGTTCAATGGCCCCTCTCTGCAGTTCTTCTGAATTTCGAATACTATTCAAAATCCTCAGTTTGCGATTATCTAATAAATCACTTAATGAAAGTAGATTATCTTTCCATTCATCTCAAAACTTCGATGATCCCTTCCCGAACCAAACATGAATTTTTCGATTCATTTGGCTCTCCCACTCAATTACGTCAACTACTTATGTATGGGGGGGGTTCCCATATCTTTTTTTAATGTAATGAGCCTATCCTCTCCCTCTCTTCTCTATTCATATTCCAAAATGAATCTTGCGACTGATCCCTAATCCAAGAACAGAATATTCGGAGGACTCTTCTGATCAAATCAAAATATATAATTGTCAGCAAAGTTGTTTCTTTTTTTCTTCAAATCCAAAGAATTCTTCTTACTTTATATGGAGGTCATCGATTCAGCATAAATAAGGGTTGGTTGAAATACCTATTTTTCCAATATTTTCCAATAAAATTTCCAATACCAATAAAAGGCTCAAATCTTTTTATCAACATGAGTGTTTTATATCGAAAAAAAAAGTCCAATAATTATTATTAATTATTCATTTTGAAAACATTTCTATTCTCTATTCTATAGTAAAACATAGTAGTAGAAAGAGTACCGTGCTGTGTCTGGACTTCAAACTTTAGCTTTAACCATGTTAATGTTCCCACATTATTGGTTTGGTTGATAGAGAATCAAAATAGATTTACCAACAAATCACGAAATGCTATGGTTCTTAAATATGATTTGAAATTTATTCAGAAGTAATTCGCGGAATCATGCACCCTTTTCCCTTTGGTCCTAGTTATAACGAAAAAAAGTGCAGCTGGTTGGGTCCAGCCTATTCTTGAAATAAACAACTCGCACACACTCCCTTTCCAAAAAAGATCAATACACCAAGCACTACACTTAGATTTATTGGATTTGTTGCTAAAATATCGGTATTAAGCCCGAAACTCCCGGCGAATGGCCAGTTAACCAAAGAAACGAAAGAATCGGTTACATTTTTCATATGATCTCCTCTTTTAGATAGACTAAAAAAAAAAAGTAAATTGCCCTTCCTATTTCTAGGATTAAACAAAAGGATTCGCAAATAAAAGTGCTAATGCTACAACCAGCCCATAAATTGTTAAAGCTTCCATAAAAGCCAGACTAAGCAATAAAGTACCTCGTATTTTTCCCTCCGCCTCGGGCTGTCTCGCGATCCCTTCTACTGCCTGGCCCGCAGCAGTACCTTGACCAACTCCAGGTCCAATAGAAGCAAGCCCAACAGCCAACCCAGCAGCAATAACGGAAGCGGCAGAAATCAGTGGATTCATGATAAGTCCCTCGCACTAAAATAAAGAAAAACTAAAGAAATCGTTAATGATACAATCGTCCAATAAATTATGACTTAATTATTCCGTCACTAGGATTCGCCCAGCCGAAGTAACTAAGAACTCCCAATTGGCGTAATAATAATATTATTATTGAACCATCAAAACTTTTTAGATATCTCTTTTTTAGTTTCGATCCACAGGCACAACACAGGATTTTTGTAAATCCATACGACTTTGGTTCTTCCATTTCTTTTTTCGGAACCCTTTTTTGAATTCTTCGTTCGTTTTCTTTCTTTCATCTCTTTATTTTTATTGATTCAATTCCCAGTCAAAGCATCAAAGCAAAGACGAAATCGAACAATTTCTATTAGAATCCCTATCGAAATTCACAATAATCACAAGAGTAGGGTGGATTAGATATATCTTTAGTTCATATATAACTAGCAATATCTAATATCCCATATACATGTCTTTCTTACAGAACGTAAACCAACTATTAATATCTTAGACTCCAAGTATTCGTATCTTAAAGTCAATCGTATTCTCGAACCCCTTTTAAAATTCAAAAAATACACAAGAGTTGGCATTTGATTCCATATACCTAATTATGTACCCCTCGCCGAATCACCCCGTTTTTTATAAATCTCTTTTTTTTTTTTTTTTATTCCTTTTCGTTATCATTATCCACCAGGCTACAATCGAAATAGACGAATTCATTGGGGCGAATCATTGCATAGAACTAAATATCAGTATTTGATTGAGGTACGGCCATGCAATTTATTATATTAATATTCTCTTTTGGTCAATCGTTGAATTGAAGAATTGACTAAAATCAACTAAAAGGGAAATCATTTTATAAAGCATCTTTCTTTTCTTTTTTTTTTAATCACCCGCCTGTGATACTATAAGCATTTTTATTCAACTTATCCCTCTTGGTATTTGCTATTCGAATTGAATGAACAAAAATGAACAAAACAATATAAAGAAAATATTAATTGGCGGGGAGAGGGGGGGGATGATATAATAAGGCCAAAGAGGAATTTGAGGAAAAAGATCCTTTAGATCTCTTTCCTACAATTCCCCAATATCGTAATTTTTTTTTATACGACTCTTGATCGTATATGCGGTATTTGTAGATTTATGTTTGGATATGTATTTTTCCTAAGTAGAAGTATAAGTAGATTATCTTGAGTTACGCATCCATTGCCTTTGTTCTAAGCTACAAAAAAAGACTATTTCGAAAACGAGTCAATGATGTCCCTCCATAGATTCGCCTATATAAGCCGCAGCTAAAGTTGCAAAAATAAGAGCTTGAATACCGCTTGTAAATAATCCAAGGAACATGACGGGTATAGGAACCACTAAAGGTACTAAAGAAACAAGAACAACAACTACTAATTCATCGGCTAATATATTCCCAAAAAGTCGAAAACTAAGTGATAGAGGTTTTGTGAAATCTTCTAAAATGTTAATGGGTAAAAGAATTGGAGTCGGTTGAATGTATTTACTGAAATAGCCTAATCCCTTTTTGGAAAGACCCGCATAGAAGTATGCTATTGACGTGAGCAAAGCTAAAGCAACGGTAGTATTTATATCATTCGTGGGTGCGGCTAACTCCCCATGAGGTAACTCTATGATTTTCCAAGGTAAAAGAGCACCTGACCAATTAGAAACAAAAATAAAAAGAAACAGAGTTCCAATAAAGGGAACCCATGGGCCATATTCTTCTCCAATCTGAGTTTTGCTCACGTCTCGAATGAATTCAAGGACATATTCGAAGAAATTTTGAGTGGCTGTCGGAACGGTTTGTGGATTCCGAACGGCTATAAAGGCTGAACCTAATAAGATAGCAATTACAACCCAAGAAGTAATAAGTACTTGGGCATGGACCTGGAACCCACCTATTTGCCAATAGAAATGTTGGCCTACTTCCACACCGGATATATCGTATAACCCCCTTAGTGTATTCATGGAACATGATAGAACATTCATATTGCCCTCTGACCGAAATAGAAATTTAAAAAGAATTATTTTGATTCAACCATCTTCTTTTCGACTTGTCTACTTGAATTGTATATTTTGAATATCTGCTAATTGCATAATATCCACCAGGTTTGTCTCTTTTCTTTTGTGCAATTCAGGAATAGTACCCAATCCATAAATCTATGGAGTTACCAAAATACTTGATTTATCTTATTATTAATCAAGGATTTCGTATATAGCTAGAGCGACCCTCACAAATTGCGAATACTAATTTGTTAAGAATTAATCGGATTGAGGCTATAGCGTCATCGTTTGCTGGAATCGAAATATCTGCGAGATCGGGGTCACAATTTGTATCGATTAAACAAATTGTTGGAATTCCCAAAGTGATACATTCTCGAAGAGCCGTATATTCTTCTTGCTGATCAACGACGATTACAATATCGGGTACCCTCGTCATATATTTAATCCCGCCCAGATACGTTTGCAGACGCGATAATTGTCTCTTCAAAATAGCGGCATCCCTTTTGGGAAGACTGTCGAGTCTCCCCCCTTTTTGTTCCGTTCTCAAATCCCTGAACTTGTGAAGTCGCGTTTCTGTAGTGGACCAATTGGTTAACATACCGCCGAGCCATTTTTGATTAACATAATGGCACCGAGCCCTTATTGCAGCTCGCGCGACTAAATCAGCTGCTTTATTTTTAGTACCAACAATTAAGAATTGTTTTCCCCTACTTGCTGCATCAAAAACTAAATCACAAGCTTCTGATAAAAACCGAGCAGTTCGAGTCAGATTTGTAATATGAATACCTTTATGTTTTGCAGATATATAAGGTGCCATTCTAGGATTCCATTTCCGAGTACCATGACCAAAATGAATTCCTGCTTCCATCATCTCTTCCAAATGGATGTTCCAATACCTTCTTGCCATTTCTCCCCCACTTCCTCTTTTTTTTTTTTAAGAGACGAGGCGCCCTGAAATAAATAATTGTTCCGAGGGAACCTTCTCTTCTACCAGAGAGTGACCATTGATACACGACCCAGGCCATTCATTACTTTCTATTCATTATTATCCTTCGTTCTATTCATTATTATCTTTCTTTTCGTACCATTAAAAAATCAAATGATCACAAATAGTTAAAAGAATTCGCTCCTAGGACTCATTAAACCCTCTAAGCAATTGTGCTCTGATGTATCATGGAAAGTCGTTGAAATGCACGAGTCAAATAATTCTCTGTGGTGTAAGAAAATATCTCTCATTTCCCCCCCGAATAAATTCCCTTTTTGTCTTTCCAAAAGAATGTTGTTATGCTGCCTTGAACAGTGGACTAATCCTTTGAATCCGGTACCGACTGGTATTATCCCCCCCAGAACAACGTTTTCTTTCAGGCCTTTCAACCAATCGATACGACCTCGGAGAGCAGCTTTTGCTAAAACTCGCGTGGTTTCTTGAAAACTTGCTTCGGATATAAAACTTTGAGTATTCAGAGACGCTCTAGTTATTCCCAATAAGATAGCTCGATAACAGATCACTTCTTCCAAAGCGCGCCCCATTCGTTCCGCTCGTAACAATCCAATCAGTTCGCCGGGTAAAAAAATATTAGACATTCCATCTTCGGAAACTAAAACTTTTGATGTTATTTGACGTACAATAATTTCTATATGCCTATTATGGATCTGCACCCCCTGCGATCGATAAACCTTTTGGATCTTATTAACCAAAGAGATACGACTTTGCACTATAGTTAGCTCAGCACCAATCAAGAATCCCCAGGGAATCCCAAGAATTCTTGTTATACTCGCATTCCAACCCTCAACTCTCTTTTCTAGGTTCATCGATATTGAATCAAGCGAACGCACTTCTAACACCTGTTCTACTTTTGGAAGACCCTGCGTTATATCACCAGATCTCGATTTTTCATATATAAATGTAACTAATGTATCCCCTTCGTAAAGGATTGCTCCATAATGCCCATGAACAGTTGCTCCAGGAGTAGCCAAATAAGGCTTAGCTGATCGTATTACTACAGAGTTAACTTGAACAATTAAAACTTGACCGGATTTTAGGTATGGTCCCCTTTTGGTTATACGTACATTTTCACAAAGAAACTGCCCAAGACTAATTATCGGGGACATTTCCTCACAATAATTAGGCTGGAGAAAATACCAATTCAAATTAAATGGATTCAAAAGGATCTTACTATCTGTATCAGGATTATAAATTTCCCCGGTTTCGTCCATTAAATAATATTTAAGTACTTGAAAAGGCTGTTTTAAATTGTCAAGTTTCAAATATTTAGTTACCGAGATATGATTATGAGTTATTAAATAGTAAAATGAATAAAAATTCGCAATTTGAAGGAATGTTCCTAAGGGTCCCAACGAAGTCTTAATTGGAGTTAGCGAATCTTTTTGAATTGGAATTGATTGTTTTATCACATTGTGATATTTTACATCGTTCAATGGACCCATTCGAAAATAATTAGATGATGATAAAATTATCAAAACTTGGCATTCCTTATTTTTATTCAACAACGTACGAATAGTTCCTTGATTTTGTCTAAGCGATTGTTCAACCCCTGCCTTGCCAAACACGGAATAAAACGGATTGCTATTGATGCGAGCTGAACCATTATCAGAAATTAATCCTGAACCCGACGGATGATCCCTTTTTCTGAGATACGAAATATTGGATTTCACTAAGTTGATTCTTAGGAAATCTCGAATCAGACCATTTGTACGTACTTCAACAAAGGAAGCACAAACCTCTTCGACGGAAGAACTTTTGTTGTCTTGGTCCCAATTCAACACTAAACACGTCCGAACTAATTGAAGACTTGTATCAGAAATTCCCCCAGCGGCTTTGCCCTTCCCATAAAGGACATAATTGACAACTCGAAATTGCATATTATCCTTTTCCCGCAGCGGATCCTGGGGAAAGAGTGTTGCTAAATTTATACCGTCCGCTATTTCATATGTGACTACGGGTCGAACCAAAACAAAAGACTTTTTCTTTGTAGGTGTGATCCGTTGAACATAGATCCACTTTTTCCATTTTTTTGATTCCTTAGTGGCTTCCTTAAGTTTTTTTTTTTCACTTTCTGGCGGTATCAGGATGCCACGGTGTCGGGATATCTTATCTATCTCTCCGGGAAAATGGATATCTCCCGAAAATATTTTGAGTTCAACCCCTCCCCTTTTTCTCTCCATTCGGACCAATCCGCCCACCCGGCTTCGTATATTTAAAGTGATTTGTGTGTCTACTCCAATGATACTATTATTCCGTACCATTAGGTAAGAAGATTCGGGAAAAATATGCACTTCCTCCGGAATGAAAAAAAGGCGATCTATTTTCATTTGGTATTTTGGCTTAATTTTTTTGAGTCCTCGATACTCAATCAAGTCCTCTTTTTTAACGATTGAATGCGCCCCCAGAGTCCCCCATTTAGTAATTCCGGAACTCTTTCTTCTGTATCGAGGATCGTCGAAATAAGCAAGAATACTATTTCTACGGAAAATACCCCTTACGGGTATTTCAATCGAGATACCTGAATGGGGCATTAGCTCTTTCTCTTGCTCTTGAATCGAGTGGAATGGAATAAGAAATCCATTTCTTTGCCTTTTTGCCAATAAATCCGAATTTGCGTGGAGAATTGCAGGATGGATGAGATTACAATGACCAGTACCTATGATTCTATTAAATCCCGAATAATCAGACATCTCAAGAATTCGACCTTTTTTTTTAGCAGAAAAATCAGAACTAAAAAATTTGTGTCCCGTTTGATCATTATTCACTGAGAGCGAGAGGCTAGAAATCTCTCTTCGTTCGACAGAAAGAGAATGAATATTCATTTGATCTTGATCCTTGTGGAGTGAAAAAGAAACTACACTAGATCTGCGTGAACCCCCCGACAATATCCATAAATGGCTTGTTTTTGGCAAGAGGTGGACATTACTATATGTAAATTCGGGTGCATGGTACACATCAGTACTCCAGTGCATTTCTCCCTCTGAATCAGAATAAATATGTTTTCGAACCCTCTCTTTAAAATTCAAAGTGTATGCTCCCGCCCGAATCTCAGCAATCACTTGTTCTGATTCGACATATTGATCATTTTGAACTAAAAGAAAACTTTTTGGTGGAATAGTCACATTGTGCATAATATCTTCACCCTCAATAATTACATCCAAATCTATAGAACATAGAAAAGCCGGATGCCCGTGACGTGTGCGCGTGGGATGAACCAAATCCTCATTGAATTTGATTTTACCATTAGAAGGGGCTCGTACATGTTCTGCAGTGCCCCCCGTAAATACGCCGCCGGTATGAAAAGTTCTTAATGTTAGTTGAGTCCCTGGTTCTCCAATAGATTGACCCGCAATAATACCTACGGCTTCCCCCAATTCAACCAGGTCACCATGAGTCGGACTCCGACCATAACATAATCGACAGATCCACGATGTACTCCTACAAGTAAAGGGGGTTCGAATAGATATTGCTTGTGTTCGAAGGGTTATGAGTCGATTGACAAGTCCAATCCCAATATCTTGATTTCTAATGGCAATGGATCGCTGGCCCATATATATATCGTCCGCTAATACACGACCAATTAATGTTTGGCTAAAAACCCTTTCCGACATCATCCTATTTTGATTTTGAGGACTCACAGAAATTCCTCGGACAGTGCCACAATCTGTTCTACGTACAATAATGTGTTGAACTACTTCAACAAGTCTGCGCGTAAGATATCCAGCATCTGATGTTCGGACAGCGGTATCGACAACCCCCTTGCGGGCTCCATAGCAAGAAATGATATATTCTGTTAAAGAAAGCCCTTCGCGTAAATTACTTTGAATGGGTAAATCAATCATTTGCCCTTGGGGATCAGACATTAATCCTCTCATACCCACCAATTGGTGTACTTGAGATGCATTTCCTCTAGCCCCCGAAAAAGACATTATATGGACTGGATTAAAAGGCTCAGTCATCCTAAAATTAGGATTCATTTCTTGTCGCAAATATTCACTTGTAGCATACCATATCTCAATGGATTGTCGTAGTTTTTCTATCGCGTGTACATTCCCATAATGATAGTGTTTTTCCAAAATAAAACTTTGTTGTTCAGCATCTTGGACTAGCCATCGCTTAGAAGGTATCGTTAAAAGATCATCAATGCCTAATGAAATAGATGTAGCAGTGGCTTGCTGGAACCCCAGGGTCTTTACTTGATCCAGGATGTGTGATGTATATGCCATTCCGAAGTGATCTATTAACCTGCTAATAAGTCGTTTAATGGCAGTTCCATCTATCATTTTATTGTGAAAGACCAGACTCACCCGTTCTACCATAAGTACCTCCGTATTCCGCTGAGTAGGATTCGCCAATGGATTTTAGTCAATGAGTGGAAAACTTCCTTTTCTCGATCTTGATTCGCGTAGAAAGGTCAGCAATGGTGGTCATACTTGAACCGGAAAGGCCCAAGGAGTCGTAGAATTACTTAGTTTAGACACCAGATGATTAGGTACCATATGAGCAGGCCCGGCAAAACCCTTGTATAGCTTCTTCGATTTCTCGATAAAGAGAAATATGGCCCACGGTGGTTCGAATGTATATAGAAAGAATTTCTTTTTTTACACTTCGTACTATTAGATAATGCCCATAAATCTCATGAGAGGTACCCAAAGATTCATAGTGAACTTCGATGGGAGCTTCCCTTGAAGCAATAAGGCGTTGATCTAATCGCCACCGAAGCCACAACGGACTATCTAAATTGATTCTTTTCTGCCGATAAGCTCCAATTGCATCATAGGAATTACAAAAAAGGGGTTCTTTCGTATACTTATAGCTATTATCGTCAATTCTTTCATCTGGATAATTTCTTCGATTCCATGTATTATACCTATTTGCACAAATACCTCGACGATTCCCGCTCGTTAATACATAGAGCCCAATAAGCATATCTTGAGTCGGTATGGAAATGGGATCTCCAATAGTAGGAGACAAGAGATTCATATGAGAAAACATAAGTAAACGAGCCTCTGCTTGAGCCTCTAAAGATAAGGGTACATGAACAGCCATTTGATCCCCATCAAAGTCTGCGTTGAATCCCTTACAAACTAATGGATGTAAACAAATAGCGCGCCCTTCCACTAAAATGGGCTGGAATGCCTGTACGCCCAATCTATGCAGAGTAGGCGCTCTATTCAGCAATACTGGATGTCCCTGCATAACTTCCTGCAGTATTTCCCAGATAATCGGCCCTTTTTCCCGAATTTTACTC